GGAACCATTAATATGAAAAAAAAAGATTGAGATCTGATTCACCTAGAAAAAAGAAAGGTCGATGCAATTGATAAAATCCAAAGCAGACAATGAATCCAGAGGAAAGGTTTGGTCAAAGATCTCCGAAACACTTGTTCAGTGATTCGGCTCCAGATGGAATCTTCGCATATTTCTCTTAATAAGTCAGTGGTTCGGATGGAAATGATACTGAAACCGCTTCCAAAGACTCAGCGATAGGGTAGGGCGTAGTGACTACTCAGATGAAAGCTTCGGAGGAAGCATGGTGTTAAACGAGGTTAGAAGCGGGTTCTTTGCTTCATATTCATTCAGTCATCGCCCACTTCGTATTCTTTATGGTTGAGTTTGTTCCACCTTCTTTGAATGTGGAGGCACTCCTGGGTATCCCAATTAGAAGAGATCTTTATTCACTTTTAGCTTGTAAAGCCGGCTTCTGTCATAGCTGGATCCTAGGTTGCAACTTTAGAGAAAGACTTTCTTCTGTAATAGGAGGAGACCACCCCTTTTTCCATTTTCAGATCAAAAAGAAGATGCTCGGGGTTCTATAGCATTACAATTTATACAATACATACCACCAAAAGATAGTCTAGAAGGGCGATCCTCCTTACGAAGAAAAAGAAAATGAGACATTGATTCCAGCCAGGAATGAACTGTCAATCCAAGCTAGCTCAGGTCGTAATAGCCAGTTCGGTACGAGATATTCAGGTGCAGGTGTGAGCGCTGCGCTAAGGTAGCTTGCTTGCGATCAACCAAATCGAGAGAGAAGTAGGTAGTTGACCAGGGGAATAGTCCCCTTAGATTCGACCGGTGGGTGAGGGAAAGATGAACGAAATTGAGACGCATATGGGAGACTCTTCCTTTTACCATTCATATTTCACCTGATGCTACACCATAAGAAGAGGGGTAGTGAACTACTCATGGTGCAATACACAAAGTGTATTTTTAATGATGGGAAAGAAGGCTCCAGGTCTCAGTTCTTAGAAAAGTGCTTTTTGAGAGTTCCACCGTGATATATATAGTTTATGACTCTGCCATAGGCAGAAAAGCGGGTTGAAGGAGATCATGTTACGTATTCGAATGTTGGGAGGGTCTGCTAGGGTCTTCGTACCTACTATGAATAGAGAAAACTTTCCCCATTGCACTCACTAGCAGCCCAGGTCTTTCCATTCCTAATGTGGATGTTGTGGAATTATCTACTGGTTCTCGTCCACTTACGGTTGACCTCGCCCCCCACTACAGCAGTAGCGCTGGCATGTAATAAGTTTCTGATACAACTTCTCCTAATGGGAGACATTCCGATACCATAGCATGAACCGAAAAGCAAACTCTTCCTCTCGAAAACGAGCTAGCATAGACCACTTGCTTCAAAGCTCAAGGTTCTTCTATAGAAAATCGATAGAAAGGTCGGCTCTTTCACTCTCAGCGAGTCGGGAAACATTTGCAGTCATTACATCAGGAACGCTTTGTTTCGGGAACTAGTGCAATAACTAAATAAAAAAATCCAATCCGCTTGCCTCTTTTAATTTAATTGATAGCTACTTTTTGGAATTGGGAGTCCTATGGATTGCTCTTATCTTATGCCCCGGATCGGAGGGAAAATAGTGTTGTAACCGAAGTAGACTACCGAACGGGTGTGGGGAAGAATCTCGCCAAAGGTTCAATTTCTGATTCCTTTACAACGGTTAACTCAAGGGATTCGATTCTCTTTTACGCTAGGTGAGACCGAGAACTCGATTGCGGGTGAAGCCTTAGTTGTCGCTGGTGGTAGAGGAAAGGCTTTTAGTGGGCCAGTGAACGGTGAATCTTAGGAGATTGAAGATTGAGAAAGCTTTCTCGAGCAGGTAGAATTAGCAACTATAAGAACAAGAGAAAGTCCTTATGGAAGATAGATTTACCAGTCGTAGCCTATGCCTTCGTCTTTCGATGATCAGACCTAAGAAAGGCGGCCTAATTCCGATCAAAAAAAGAGAGAAATTCCCCCAGAAAGGGTAGAGCCTTAGTTACCCGCAGGTCATAAGCTGGTAACCAGTGGAAGAGCAAGAACTTTCAGGTGAAAGACCCTCACTCGAACTCAGTAGGAAGCCAAGCACGCACGAAAGAAGCTTCCCGAGCTGCTGCCTTTACCTTCTTCCTGGGGAGGGGTCTCTAGCACATTATAATGCGAGCTCGGATGCGGATTCCCTTAAATTAGATTTCGTGAGATTAGATGGGCTGGGCTATGTCTTCGGTCTGGATGAATGCGAGTGCACGAAAGGTCTGATCGGCTCATAGGTGGAAGACACTACCTTGAATTAGCTCTTTTCCTCTTTCTTTTTCACAAGCATGAGTAGGACTTATAGTCTTGGAAAAGTCACCCGACTAAGCAAAGAAGGAGGACCTAGTTAAGGAAGAATCGACCGAAGTCAGAGAAAGTGAGCCAGCCTTCCGGAAACGGTGAATTCATAATATAATGTCCTTCTTTTGACGTAGGTTAGGGTTTCCTTTATGTTTTCCCAGTAGTCCGCTTTCCCCTTTCCGAAAAGGGTTGGGGTTTGAATTCCGATTCCCACATACACCTCGATTTTGATGCCGCCGGTCGGTCATTATTATCTACCCGGGGCGCAAGGAAATCCCGGAAAAGCAGAAGGCCGGCTGGTCGTGTAACTTAACCAGTAATGGCCCGGTTCTCGTCCTCTATTCGATCGAGCATGCATTTAAGCCTTTCTTTTCTGATCGTGCTTAAGATTCAGATTATACTAATGCTATAAAGTAAAATAACCCGGTTAAATGATTTTCGCCCCCACCGAGATCTTCGACGACACATATTTCGATCGGTTCTCGACCATAGATATAGAACAAGAGCCAGCTGAAGGTGAATTCCTGGCCTTTGCGTGTGACTTCCACGATCTATCTTCTTGTTTCGTGAGTTCTTTCCTTCGCGGTTTTGCTCCCATTCTTTTCAGTCTTGTAATAGTCTTTGCCTTGATGTGTAATAGCCTAGCTTAGGGCGGAATTCCTTCTTTCAAGACTCAGTCTAAACCCCTCCTGAAGTTGTCTTCATTTTAGATTCCTTATCTCTTTCGAGTGTTGGAAGTGGTGTGGTGGAGCGCGGTCCTTTTCTTTGAGTTGTTGAAATTCCCACCTGCCTCAAAAAATTCTTTTTCTTTCTTGCTTGGGGTGCAGTCCCATATCGCTTAAGCTACCTTTTCCTTGAGGAAAGATTTCCGTATCGTGAGGGCTCTTTCTTATTGATTCATGCGCATCTACTTCTTCTTCTTTGACTTAGGCCGCTCCGTGCCTTTCACAGACAGGAGAGAGGATTGCTACTGGCTTGCTTCCTTGATTGACAGACTGGCTACCAACCGTGCTACAAAACTTCAGCTTGATTGACTAAATATCGTATGATAATGCACTTTCTCTTCCGTCTTTCTTCCGGATAGAATTGGATTGACAGACCCCGAACAGTGCAGGTTGGCGGACAGGGTACGGCTAGAAGTTTACTGAGAAGCGTGGAGCTTGCTGCCCGGTGGTGATTGAAATCAAAAAATGACCTCCAATCTTAAACCCGGGAATCCATTCGCTACCGCTCCTCATACATCCGCTTTGATCTTACCTCTATTGCTTTCCTGACTGGCTAGAGGAATGTCTTTTAAATCAACTAGCTAGTTACTCTGCTTCGCACCTTTTCCTTTCTGGCCCCTCTATAGCTCCTCATTTCGGTCCTTTTCAAAGTCCTTCCGGTGTCTAGCATCTTCCGCTCCTAGTCATCCCACCGACTCCGGATATCTCAGTCACTTCCTCAGTAGCTGGGGCTTGACTATGAGCTGTAGTCTTTTTTATGACTTCTTTCTAGTCTTCTTTTTACGGGACTGCTTTTTGTTTGATCCTTTTAAGGGATAAAGTGCCAGGGAGTTCTTTTGGGAGCATAAGGTGAGGACGCTAGTTTAGGCTCCACTTGACTTCCATTAGACTGGATTCAAAGAGGCTTTGGTGTTCCATAATAAACCTGAACTTGTAGCTCCGTCAGCCGGCTCCATCAACTGTGCTGTCAGAAACTGGAACTTTCCTCTATACTCTCTATTTCTAGCCCCCTGAAATTAACAGATTTAGGGGAGGAGAACAACTTCATTACTGGTGGTATCTTCACGAGGGATTGGAAAAGCTATTTCTCTAACCAGAACTTTCGGGGTTCCGTAGAGAGGAGATAGAAAAAAAGTATTTTAAAGAGGGCAGCAGAAGCGAAGTAGAGGAGACCGGAAACTACTTAGCTGTCAACGACGTCCGCTTTCTTACAAATCTTTATGCGGGTACACCTTCGAAACATGAGACTAAAGACCTTTCTTGAGGCGCTTTAAGAAAAGAAGCCAAGCCTCGCGAACATACATGCACCTTCTTTGAAACAGGCTGTGCCTCATCCCGATTCTTCCAAAGAGAAAAGATTGATGAACGAAACGAAGCAGTGCCTTTTCCATCCCCGACTGAAAGGGAGAGGGCTTCTCGCCCGATCCGAATAATCATATATAGTATACTACCTTTCTTAACCTTAACCCTAAGCACAATAAAGTAGCCTCAATGCAGCACTATAACTAACACTAATACTTGTTGACCTCCCTTAAACTACCGGAACATAAGCAGGTTTCTCCACCCGGGTATGTAAGAGCGGCTCAATCCAGGGCCCCGCCCCTGAGTCTTCCCTTGTGTGATCCAACAGATGCTTCCTCCCGAAGGGCTGCTCATTTTCTCTCGAAAACTACCTCCCCGACTCCTACTTCTTTGGATCACTTCACTCACTCTATTGCGAAGACAGACTGGCTAAATAGTAATAGGGGTTCGATAATACACCTAATAAAAGGCTTCACAAACTTACCTCCTTCTAGAGAATTCCTCTTCTTGCTCATCCGGAAATGGGGTCGGATCGGAAGGTCCCTGTCCCTGCTGCCCAATCTTTTGGTAAAATGGAGTAATTCGAACAATGGAAAGAGGCTAGGCCCAAGGTTCTGAAA